GGGGAAAATTTTGTTAGTTAAAATGATGAATTGTTTATCTTTTTGTCTTGATTTTATCGTTGTTTATTTTAAGGTTTTGGGTGTAAGTGGGAGGTTGTGGCATTGGTTAATGTTGTTTTTGGGTCGGATCATATAAATGTTTGTTGAATTGTTTGTTAAATTTTGATGAATTTGTTAATGTTTGTTAAGTTTTAAATAGGGGGAAAACGCAGGATTGTTAACTGTGAATGAACGAATGATTGATGTTTGTACATTGTAGCGAATTATCTAATAAATTTAGTTAATTTTTTTGTTAATTTAACAAAATAAAAATAAACGATAAAAAAAAGGGGTAAAAATGGGGGTTTAGGTCTAAATTCCTAGAAGTTGATAGAAAAAAAAATATGTCCGGCAACCATTACATTATCAGCTACTATATAGGTAGCTGGGGGACCCACCATGAATGGGGTAAACGTGCATCAGTGTCAAGTTTGAGACGACCTTATCCATAACAACCATGACACTAGGTACTTTACGGGCAATACAGCCGCTCGCATGTCATATGATGGACATGTCAAGAGGAAGATATCTCCTGCTACGCACTTGAAGGGCTTATTGAAGAGACCCCTAAAAGAAAACAAGTGTAGAAGATGTCGGATGCCGCGATAACGAAATCAGGGAGGAGTATTCAACCGACATATCTGTATCTGTGAAGAGCAAGAAGGAGTGAATTAGGCAAGTTATGGCCCTGAAATAGGAACCAGAGGCGCAAAAGAGCAAGTTGGGCTAGGGTGTAGGGGGAAAGTATGGGCCTGAAGCTGGTCGCTGAGGGTAATTACGACGTCGAGTAGCTCGGTTCTCGTGAGGATCACGATTAATAGATAACCAGGTTCTCTGGCTTGGGTGTACTTGAAAGCTGTTGGACAGGGATTGGTTCTTAGGAGGTGGGCGAAACGTATGGACTTGAGCATGCATAGGTGTACTAGGATATTCCTCGTTTCCTAGCGTGGGGTGTTGTGTGTAGGGAGACATACTCGATCTGGGGTAACGCTTGTGTGGTGTTCATTAGGTAGGATCACTTGGGTATTATGTACCTGAAGTGGGGATGTGCCTGGATGGTGTGGTGCCCGATATGGATCGTTATGGGCTGTGATATGTGAGTTTGGTAAGGAATAGCATTACTTGTTATGTGGAATATCCTACATTAATGTATTGTCTGATGTGGACAATAATAGTATGCAAAGTAATACATACCCTAAAAATCATGTAAAAACATGTGGGGGGGGTAAGGGGGGGGGTGGAGCTAGGGTTCCTGTAGTTAAATTTAGTTAACGATGGCTTTTCAGGCCGTAGATCTTAGAGAGAAGCTAAGTAGGAACTTATGATGACTTTTGTTTTATTTATAGGGTTATGTTTTGCGTTAGGTGGGTTAGCGGTTGCGTCTAACCCTTCTCCTTATTATGGGGTGGTAGGTTTGGTTGTGGCTTCTGTTGCTGGGTGTGGGTGATTAGTAAGTTTGGGGGTCTCTTTCGTGTCTTTGGTGTTGGTAATGGTATATTTAGGAGGTATGTTGGTGGTGTTTGTGTATTCGGTGTCGTTGGCAGCGGATCCTCATCCTGAGGCTTGATCTGATTGACGGGTGGTTGGTTATGCTTTGGGAATGGGGTTGGTTGTTGTTGTGGGTGTTATGGTGGGGGGGCCTTCTGAGTTGTTTGTGGGAGGGGATACGGTTGATAATGTAGGGTTGTCATTGGTTCGGACAGATTTTGTTGGTGTGGCTATGTTTTATTCGTGAGGAGCAGGGTTATTTTTGATTGCTGGGTGGGGATTGTTACTGACTTTGTTTGTGGTTTTAGAGCTTGTGCGGGGATTGTCTCGGGGGGCGATTCGGGCAGTTTAGTTGGTAGGTCAGAAAGTAGTTTAATTGAAAATGCCAGCTTTGGGAGTTGGTGATAAAGGTTTAATTCCTTTTTTTCTGAATATGAACTCTAAGAAGAAGTGTAATCTTCAGTCTTTGGCTTACAAGACCAATGTTTTTGTTAAACTATTAGAGTTGATTAAAGGTTTAGTAGTTTGTTTTCTAGCATATTTGCAATGGGGAATAAGACTAGAATGATTGTGAAGTAGCTGAGTGAGGCTAGTTGTCCGATGATGATGAAGGGGTGTTCTACTGGTTGGCTGCCTACTCATGTTAGGATTAGTAGGTTGGCCACTAGGGCTCAGAATAGGATTTGTGATAGGGGTCGGAAAGTTATTGAGCGTTGTTTTGATTTGTGGAGTAGTGGTGCTAGGAATAGGACTAGGACTGAGGCAGCTAGGGCTAGGACTCCTCCTAGTTTGTTAGGGATGGATCGAAGAATGGCGTATGCGAATAGGAAGTATCATTCGGGTTTGATATGTGGGGGTGTCGCTAGGGGGTTGGCGGGCGTGAAATTTTCTGGGTCTCCTAGGAGGTTTGGGGAAAATAGTGCTAGGGTGACTAAGGGGATTAGTATTAGTGCGAATCCTAGAATGTCTTTGATAGAGTAGTAGGGGTGAAATGGAATTTTGTCACAGTCTGATGGAATTCCTAGGGGGTTGTTTGATCCTGTTTCGTGTAGGAAGGTGAGGTGGACTAATGTAAGTCCTGCAATTAGGAATGGGAGGAGGAAGTGTAGGGCGAAGAATCGGGTTAGTGTAGGATTGTCTACTGAGAATCCTCCTCAGGCTCATTCCACTAGGGTTTGTCCGACGTATGGAATTGCTGAGAACAGGTTAGTAATTACTGTTGCTCCTCAGAATGATATTTGTCCTCAGGGTAGGACGTAGCCTACGAAAGCAGTTGCTATTAGGGTTAGTAGGAGGATTACTCCAATGTTTCAGGTTTCTTTGTTTAAGTATGAACCGTAATAGAATCCTCGGCCGATGTGAAGGTAGATGCAAATGAAGAAGAAAGAGGCTCCGTTTGCATGAAGGTTTCGGATTAGTCATCCGAATTGTACGTTGCGGCATATGTGGGCTACGGAGTTGAAGGCTAGGGAAGTGTCTGCTGTATAATGTATGGCTAGTAGTAGGCCTGTAACAATTTGAGTAATTAGGCAGATGCCTAGGAGAGAGCCAAAGTTTCATCAGGCTGAGATGTTGGATGGAGTGGGAAGGTCGATTAGAGAATCGTTGATGATTTTTAGGAGAGGGTGGTTTTTACGTAGATTGGGAGCCATTGGGGTGTTTTCTGTATGAGGATATGAGGATAATGAAGATTGATAAGGCGAATGATCCTAGGTAGGCTTTGATTAGGCCGGTGTGGAAGGTGGTGGAGGTTTTTGATGCTATTATTTGTAGGTTGGCTAGTCCTTCTGGTCCTAGTAGTTTGTATCAGGAGAGGTCAATTAGGTGGGATGCGATGTTCTGGCCCCCGCTTAATAATTTTGTTGTAGTTAGGCGATGGATTAGAGGGTTGAAGTAGCCTAAGTTTGTGGAGAAGTCTGAGAATTGGTTTCGTTTAGGGTAGATTAGGGTTTGGGCTATGTTTGATAGTTCTAGGGCCAGGATGATTCCTAATACTGTGACTACGATGGCTGTGATTTTGATGGATAGGGGTATGGTTGTGGGTGGAGTTTTTGCAGGGGGAATGTAGGAGGTAATTAGGAATCCTGCTGTGATGCTTCCTAATGCTAGGCGAGTGATTGGGGAAAGTACTGCTGGGTTGTTTTCGTTTATAGGGGTTAGAGGGGGGATGCGAACAAAGCCTGTTTGTACTAATAGGGTTATTCGAATGGTGTAGATTGCAGTGAATGATGTGGCTAGGAGGGTAAGTAGCAGGGCTCAGGTGTTTAGGTAGGAGGTGTTTAGGTTTTCGATGATTTGGTCTTTTGAGTAGAATCCTGCTAGGAATGGTGTTCCTATAAGGGCTAGGTTGCCGATAGTTAGGCATGAGGTAGTTGTTGGTAGCATTTTTTGTAAGCCTCCTATTTTTCGAATGTCTTGTTCACCATTGAGGCTGTGGATAATGGAACCAGAGCATAAGAATAGTATGGCTTTGAAGAATGCGTGGGTGGAGATGTGTAGGAAGGCTAATTGTGGGAGGTTAAGCCCGATTGTGACTATTATTAGGCCTAGTTGGCTAGAGGTGGAGAAGGCAATGATTTTTTTGATGTCATTTTGGGTGAGAGCGCATGTGGCTGCGAATAGTGTAGAGATAGCTCCTAAGCATAGGCATAAGGTTAGTGCAGTGGGGTTGTTGTTGAACAGTGGGTGAGTTCGGATTAGTAGGAAGATGCCTGCTACTACTATTGTGCTGGAGTGAAGTAGGGCGGATACAGGAGTTGGTCCTTCTATGGCTGCTGGGAGTCATGGATGAAGGCCAAATTGGGCAGATTTGCCTGCTGCGGCCAGGATTAGTCCTAGGAGTGGGAGTGTGGGGGTTTGGTCTGGAGTGGAGATTTGCTGAATTTCTCAGGTGTTTATGGTGGAGGCTAGTCAGGCTATGCATAGAATAAGTCCTACGTCTCCAACTCGATTGTATAATACGGCCTGTAGGGCAGCAGTGTTAGCTTCGGCTCGTCCGTGTCATCAGCTGATTAGGAGGAAGGATATGATTCCTACTCCTTCTCATCCGATAAATAATAGGAAGAAATTGTTAGAGATGATTAGGATGAGTATTGCGATTAGAAAGAATAGTAGATAAGTGAAGAATTTTGTAATGAAGGGATCTGATGCTATGTATCATGTTGCGAATTGTAGGATGGATCAGGATACGAATAGGGCGATAGGGAAGAAGGTTAGCGAGTAGAAGTCTATTTTTAGGCTGACAGGGATTTTAAAGTTTATGATAAATTTTCATTCTCAGAATGAGGTGAGGCTTTCTGTTCCTGAATGAATGTGGATGGTCATTGGGATTAGGCTGATTAGGAAGGAGGCTTTGACGGTGTTTGTGATGGTGGTAGGGGTGTTTTTTAGGCTGTCTGATAGGAGGGGAAAAATGATTGGGGTGAGGAGAGTTGTTAGGGTTAGTAGTATAAATGTGTTCAGGATTAGTGCTTGATCCATTACTTTCACTTGGATTTGCACCAAGATAGCTGGTTCCTAAGACCATTGGATTACTGTTATCCTTTGAAAGTAAGGGGGCTGAGGCTTTAGACTCAGATGCGAGAATTAGCAGTTCTTGCTGGTTGAACCTCCCCTCGGCAAGTAAGAAGAGTTTAACTTCTATTTTTAGAATCACAGTCTAATGTTTTGGGTTGAAACTATACTTGCATATAGGGGTACCTGAGATAAGTTCAGGTTTAAGGATTAGTAGTAGTATAGGAATTATGTGTAGGGCTATAAGTAGGTGTTCTCGAGTGGAGGAGTTTTGGATTGAGGTGATGTGGGAAGGGAGGGTTCCTCGTTGTGTTGTGATTAATATGTATAGAGTATAGGAAGCAGTTAGGATGATTGCGGTTCCTGTAAGAATGATTGTGAAGGAGGATCAGTTGAACAGGGTGATTACAATTGTTAGTTCTGCTATAAGATTGGTTGTTGGTGGTAGTGCTATGTTGGCTAGGTTGGCTAGTAGTCATCAGGTGGCTATTAGGGGTAGGAGGGGTTGAAGTCCTCGGGTGAGGATTAGGATTCGGCTGTGGGTTCGTTCATAGTTTGTATTAGCTAGGCAGAATAGTATAGAAGAAGTTAGTCCATGTGAGATTATTAGGATTATTGCTCCTGAGAATGCTCATTGAGTTTGGATTATGGTTGCAGCGATGACTAGTCCTATGTGGCTTACGGAGGAGTAAGCGATTAATGATTTGAGATCGATTTGTCGGAGGCAGATAGCGCTTGTTATTAGCGCTCCTCATAGGGCTAGAATGATAAATGGGTAGTGAAGGTTGTTTAGAGAGGGGCCTACTAGAATAGTGATTCGTATAATTCCATATCCGCCTAGTTTTAAGAGTAGAGCGGCAAGTAGTATGGACCCAGCAATTGGGGCCTCTACGTGAGCTTTGGGTAGTCATAGGTGAAGGCCGTATAATGGTGATTTCACTATGAAGGCTAAGAGGAGTGCTAGGCTAGATAGTAGGCCCGTTCATGAAGAGTTTACTGTTGAGTGGGAGAGTTTGAGTATGGGAAAGTATAGTGTGCCAATTGTGTTGTGTAGGTGGAGGATGGCAATTAGGAGAGGTAGCGAGCTGGCAAGAGTATAAAATAACAGGTAGATTCCTGCGTTTAGTCGTTCGGGTTGGCTTCCTCATCGAGTGATTAGGATTAGGGTTGGGATGAGGGTGGCTTCAAATGCAATGTAGAATAATATTAGTTCTGAAGCTGAGAAGGCTAGTAGGATAAATGGTTGGACTAGGACTAATGTTGTGATGAATACTCGTTTGCGAGTAATGGGTTCGTGTTCTATGTGGTTCTGACTTGCTATAAATATGAGAGGAAGGAGTCAGCATGATAGTACTAGTAGGGGCGAAGAAATTTGGTCAATAGAGGTTCAGTAGGTTAAATTTTTGCTTGGGTAGTATGTTGGGGTTAGTCATTGGAGGCTGACGGTAGCAATTAATAAGCTATGTGTTGTAACGTTGGTTCATAAGTGTTTATGTGGGGAGAGGAAGACTAGTGGGAGGAGTATAATAGTTGGAATTATAATTTTTAGCATTGTAGTAGGTTGAAGTTGTGTAAGTGGTCGGATCCGTGTGTTCGAGTGGAGGCGACTAGTAATGCTAATCCTGTGGCTGCCTCGCAAGCAGAGAAGGCTAGTATGAAGATTGGTAAGAGAATAGAGGAGGGTGTTTGAGTTTGGATGGGTCATATGGTTAGGGCTACATACATAGATAGTATCATGCTTTCTAAACATAGAAGGGCTGAGATTAAGTGAGTTCGATGAAAGGCTAAGCCTAGGCTGCTTAGAGTAAAGGCGGAGTAGAAGCATAGATGTAGGGCTGACATTAAGAAAGTTATAGGGTGTGAACTATAATTTGTTGAGTCGAAATCAACTGTCTTGGTTAGACTAACTTTCTGTTATTCTGCTCATTCTAGTCCTCCTTGTGTTCATTCGTAAATTAGGCCTAGGGTGAGTAGGGTAATGAGGATGGAGGCTCATATAAGTGTGGTGGTAGGGTCTTGTAGTTGAACGGCTCAGGGTAAGGGGAGTAGAAGAGCAATTTCTAGGTCAAATAGTAAAAATAGGATTGCTACTAGGAAGAATCGAATTGAAAATGGCAGCCGGGCGGACCCCAGCGGGTCAAAGCCGCATTCGTAGGGAGATAGCTTTTCTGAATCGGGATTTATTTGGGCGAGCCAGAAGTTTAGTGTGGTTAAAGCAATGCTTAGTGTTAGGGATAGGACGATTATGAATATGATTATGTTCATTACTCTTCTCTGGGTTTGAACCAGATTCTAGAGATTGGAAGTCAATTGTAATCAATATACTAGAAGAGTAAGATCCTCATCAGTAGATAGTTATGTAGAGGAATAATCATACGACGTCTACGAAGTGTCAGTATCAGGCTGCTGCTTCGAAGCCAAAATGGTGTTTTGGTGTAAAGTGGTATTTGATTAGACGTAGTAGGCAAACGAATAGGAATGTAGAGCCAATAATTACGTGTAGACCGTGAAATCCTGTTGCAACGAAGAAGGTAGAACCATACACGCTGTCGGCAATTGAGAATGGGGCTTCGTAGTATTCTATGGCTTGTAATGCGGTGAAGTAGAACCCTAGGAGTACTGTTAGGGTGAGGGCTTGGATTGCTTGTTTTCGGTTAGCTTCTATAATGCTGTGGTGGGCTCATGTCACTGTGACTCCTGATGCTAGAAGGATGGCAGTGTTTAGGAGGGGTACGTCTATTGGGTTTAGGGGTTTGATTCCAACTGGGGGTCACTGTCCGCCTAGTTCTGGGGTGGGGGCAAGGCTGGAGTGGAAGAATGCTCAGAAAAAGCCTAGGAAGAAGAATGCTTCTGATGTAATGAATAATACTATTCCATATCGGAGGCCTTTTTGTACTGTGGGTGTGTGGTGGCCTTGGAATGTGCTTTCTCGTACGATGTCACGTCACCATTGGAATATCACTAGGGCGGTAGAGAGTAGGCCTATGATTAGGAGGTAGGGTGCATTGTAGTGAAATCACATGGTTAGACCGGATGTGGTTAGCAGAGCAGCAGCTGCTCCGAAGATTGGTCAAGGGCTGGGGTCAACTATGTGGTAGGAGTGTGCTTGGTGAGCCATTGAGGGGTTAAATGTTTTCTTGTAGATACAGGCTTAGTAGTAAGACGAACACGTAAGCTTGGATTATGGCTACTGCTACTTCTAGGATGGTTAGTAGAAAGAGGACTAGGAGGGTTAGGAGTGATACGATTGGTATTGTTGATAGTAGGACTGTAGTAGCAGTAGAGATGAGTTGGATTAGTAAGTGGCCCGCTGTAAGGTTGGCTGTTAGTCGTACGCCTAGAGCCAGTGGACGGATAAGTAGGCTAGTTGTTTCAATTAGGATGAGGGCTGGGATTAGTGGTGTTGGTGTGCCTTCTGGTAGTAGGTGGCCTAGGGAGGCTGATGGTTGGTTTCGTAAGCCGGTGAGGAGAGTAGCTAGTCATAGAGGGAAGGCTAGGGCTAGGTTTATAGAGAGTTGGGTGGTAGGGGTGAATGTATATGGTAGTAGGCCTAGGAGATTAATTAGTAGTAGGAAGATTATTAGTGATGTTAGGATTAGAGCTCATTTGTGGCCTTTTTTGTTTAGTGGTAATATTAGTTGTTTTGTGACTAGGTTGACAAATCATAGTTGTAGAGTTGATAGCCGGTTAGTGATTCATCGGTTGTCTAGGGATGGTAGGAGTAGGGCTGGGAATGTCATTGAGATCAGGACTAGAGGAATTCCTAATAGAGATGGGCTTGAGAATTGGTCAAAGAAACTTAGGTTCATGGTCAGGTTCAAGGGGTGGTGGCTGTGGTTGTTGGAGTTTTGCTGGATGGAGGGTTTGTAGTAACGAAGGATAGGAGTTTAGGTTGGATGATTATAGTGTAGGTTAGTCATGAGGTGATCATGATAAAAAATCATGGGCCTGGGTTTAGTTGAGGCATATCATTAAGGAGGGTATTTGTCCCCCTTTCTCTAGCTTAAAAGGCTAGCGCTGTTCCATAGCTTCTTAATGATTAGGATGAAAGTAGAGAGGATCAGTTTTCGAAAATTGCGAGTGGGGCAGATTCCACTACAATAGGTATGAAGCTGTGATTAGCCCCGCAGATTTCAGAGCATTGTCCGTAGAAAACTCCTGGTCGGGTGGCGGTGAATGAGGTTTGATTCAGTCGTCCTGGGATTGCATCGGTTTTAACACCTAGGCTTGGGACTGCTCATGAGTGGAGTACATCGTCAGCAGTAACAATGACTCGGACTGGTGCTTCCATTGGGACGATCACACGATGGTCTACTTCTAGGAGTCGGAAGTGACCTAGAGGTAGGTCTGCGGTGGGTACTATGTATGAATCGAATGTCAGGTCTTTAAAGTCTGTGTATTCGTAGGTTCAGTATCATTGATGACCGATGGCTTTTAGGGTCAGGTCTGGTTCATTAATTTCGTCTATTATGTAGAGAATTTGTAGGGATGGGAGGGCTAGTATAATAAGGACGATTGCAGGAAGAATTGTTCAAACTAGTTCAATTTCTTGTGCGTCGACAGTGTTTGATGATAGTTTTTCAGTGAGTATTAGTGCTATTAGATAAAGCACTAGACTGCAGATTGCTAGGGCAGTTATTAGGGCGTGGTCGTGGAATTCTACTAGTTCTTCTATGATAGGGGATGAGGCGTCTTGGAAACCTAGTTGTGAGTGGTTGGCCATGTTTAGGTGTAGAGGTATACAGGATTTTCATCTGTGATTTAGCCTTGACAAGGCTATGTAATGGTTTTACTAACACCTCTAAATGAGAAAGAAGCATAAGTGGTATATATGCGGTTGGCTTGAAACCAACATATGGGGGTTCGACTCCTTCCTTTCTTGGGTTTGGACGAAGGCTGGTTCTTCGAATGTGTGGTATGGAGGTGGGCAGCCGTGGATTCATTCAATGTTTGTGCTTACTAGTTCTGGTTGGAAGGCTTTACGTTTAGATGCGAAGGCCTCTCAGATAATGAACATAAGCATAATTACAGCTGTTAGAGAGATTAGGGATCCTACTGAAGAGATAGTGTTTCATAGTGTGTAGGCGTCTGGGTAGTCTGAATATCGTCGTGGTATACCAGCTAGGCCTAGGAAGTGTTGGGGGAAGAAGGTAAGGTTGACTCCTACAAATATTACTCCGAATTGGGCTTTGGCTCATGTGGAGTGAAGAGTGTAGCCGGTGAATAGTGGGAATCAGTGGGTAAAGCCTGCTAGGATTGCAAATACTGCTCCTATGGATAGGACGTAGTGGAAGTGGGCTACTACGTAGTATGTGTCGTGCAGGGCAATGTCTAGTGAAGAGTTTGCAAGGACGATTCCTGTTAGTCCTCCGATGGTGAATAGGAAGATAAAGCCTAGGGCTCATAGTATAGGGGGATCTCATTTGATTGTTCCTCCATGCAGAGTTGCTAGTCAGCTAAACACTTTAATACCAGTTGGGATAGCGATAATTATAGTAGCTGATGTGAAGTATGCTCGGGTGTCTACGTCCATTCCTACAGTGAATATGTGGTGGGCTCAGACGATGAATCCTAGGAATCCGATGGATAGCATGGCTCATACTATTCCCATATAGCCGAATGGTTCTTTTTTCCCTGCGTAGTAGGCTACTACGTGCGAGATAATTCCGAAGCCTGGCAGGATTAGGATGTATACTTCTGGATGTCCGAAGAATCAGAATAGGTGTTGGTACAGTACTGGGTCTCCTCCTCCAGCTGGGTCGAAGAATGTAGTGTTTAGGTTACGGTCTGTAAGGAGCATAGTGATCCCGGCAGCAAGGACAGGGAGTGATAGAAGTAGTAGGACTGCAGTGATTAGGACGGATCATACGAATAGGGGAGTTTGATATTGTGATAATGCGGGAGGTTTTATATTGATTGCTGTTGTGATGAAGTTGATTGCTCCGAGGATAGAGGAGATTCCTGCTAGATGCAGTGAAAAGATTGCTAGGTCTACTGAAGCTCCGGCATGGGCTAGGTTTCCAGCTAATGGGGGATATACAGTTCATCCTGTGCCTACCCCTGCTTCTACTGTTGAGGAAGCTAGTAGGAGCAGGAATGATGGAGGGAGCAGTCAGAAGCTTATATTGTTTATTCGTGGGAATGCTATGTCTGGGGCACCAATTATTAGGGGGACTAGTCAGTTTCCGAACCCTCCGATTATAATAGGTATAACTATGAAGAAGATTATTACAAAGGCATGGGCTGTAACAACTACGTTGTAGATTTGGTCGTCTCCTAGAAGAGCACCTGGTTGTCCCAGTTCTGCTCGAATGAGGAGGCTTAGGGCGGTACCAACTATTCCGGCTCATGCACCGAAGATGAGGTATAGGGTACCAATGTCTTTGTGGTTGGTTGAGAATAGTCATCGGTTAATGAAAGTCACAGGTAAGATGGCTGAGTGTTTAAGCGTTAGGCTGTAGTCCTTTTTACAGAGGTTTAATTCCTCTTCTTATCGGCCCTGTGGTGAAGTTCATGGCGGGTTGCAAGCTCGTTGATGCACATTGATAGTGTGCCGGGGTCTTAGGCAGAGGCCTGTTGGTTTGGGCATATAGCTGTTAACTATAGTGTCGTGGGATCGAAGCCCATCTGTCTAGGGGGTGTAAAGTCCTAGCTTAATTAAAGCGCCTGAGTTGCATTTAGGAGATGCAGGGTAATGTCCTGCGGATTTTAGCAGAAACTAAGAGAGTTTAACTCTTGTTTAAGGCTTTGAAGGCCTTCGGTTTAAAATTAATCCTAAGTTTCTTAGACGATGGTGAGGATTATGGGGGAAATGGGCAGAAGCATGATGGATAGGGTGGTTAAAATGGCAATTGAGATGTTAACGGGTTTGTTGGTATGCCATTTTTTTATGTGGTTCGTGGTGTGGGGTGGTAGTGTGATGGTTGCGCAGTATGCGAGGCGCAGATAGAAGAATAGTCCTAGGAGGGAGAGTATAGAGATAATCATTGCTGTTGGGGCTATGCCCTGTTTGGTCAGTTCTTCGATAATGAGTCATTTTGGGAGGAAGCCTGTTAAGGGGGGCAGGCCGGCTAAAGATAGTAGGGTCAGTAGGAAGATAGAGCTAAGTGAAGGTGATTTTGTTCATGTGGTTATTAATGTGGTTAGTTTTAGGACTTTTATTGAGTTTAGGGTTAAAAATACGGTTGCTGTTATTAGGGTATATAAGTAAAAATTTAGTAGGGTGAGTTTAGGGTTGTAGATGATGACGACAGTCATTCAGCCTAAGTGGGAAATGGAGGAAAAAGCTAGGATTTTTCGAATTTGAGTTTGGTTTAGGCCTATTCATCCGCCTAGGGCGACAGAGAGAATTGCTATGGTAGTCAGAAGTTCTGGGTTTAGTGAGTGGGAAGTTATGTAGAGTAGGGTAATTGGTGGGAATTTTACGATTGTTGATAGGATTAGTCCAGTGATTAGAGAAGAACCTTGAAGCACTTCTGGAAATCAGAAGTGGAATGGGACTAGACCTAATTTTATTGAAATGGCTGCGGTTAAGATTAGGGATGAGACTGGATGGGTTAATTGGGTGATGTCTCATTGGCCAGTGTGTCATGCATTGGTTATGCTAGAAAACAGTACCAAGGCAGAGGCGGCTGCTTGAACAAGGAAGTATTTGGTTGCGGCTTCAATAGCCCGGGGGTGGTGAGATTTTGAAATTAGGGGCAAAACGGCTAGTGTGTTAATTTCAAGGCCGGCCCAGGCCGAAATTCAGTGATGGCTCGAAATAGTAATGGTTGTTCCCAGAAGTAGGCTTATGGCGAAAATTAGTTTTGCTTGGGGGTTCATTAGTAGGGGAAGGGATTGAACCATCATTTTCGGGGTATGGGCCCGATAGCTTATTTAGCTGACCCTACTAGAAAATAATATAGAGGAAGTATGGAGGGTTTTGATCCCTTCTGTGCAGGTTCAATTCCTGCTTTTCTAAGTTGTAGGAAATGGAAGGGCTGGTGTACCTTCATGCTCACTTTATCATAGTGATCCTTAGTGTTCAGGCACATTTCCTGGGGCATCTTAGGTAGGGGGGTAGGCCCGCATAGCAGATTGGTATGCTAGTGTGTCATAAGCATAGGGCAAGTGTGAGGGGTAGGAAGTTTTTTCATAAGAGATGCATTAGCTGGTCGTATCGGAACCGTGGGTATGAGGCACGAATTCATAGGAATCCTGCTGATAGAAGCAGAACTTTTGTGGCTAGGATTATTGGGAAGAGCTCTTGAGGTGGGTGAAAAAGGCTTGGGTTGAAGAATAGGATGGCGGTTAGTATGTTTATGAGCATGATATTAGCATATTCTGCTAGAAAGAATAGGGCGAATGGTCCTGCTGCATATTCCACGTTGAACCCTGAGACTAGTTCTGATTCACCTTCTGTTAGATCAAATGGGGCACGGTTAGTTTCGGCTAGTGTAGAGACATACCATATTATAGCAAGGGGTCAGCAGGAGAAAATTAGGTAAAGGGGTTCTTGGGTAACTGCTAGGGTACTTAAGGTGTAGCTTCCGCTGAGTAAAACAACAGATAGGAGGATGATTGCTAGGGTTACTTCATATGAGATAGTTTGGGCTACTGCTCGTAATGCTCCGATTAGAGCATATTTAGAGTTGGAGGCCCATCCAGATCATAGGATAGAATACACTGCTAGGCTTGATATAGCTAGAATGAATAATAGGCCTAGGTTCAGGTCCGCTAGGGAGAATGGGATGGGAAGAGGTGTTCAGATGGAGATTGCTAGGAGAAGGGCTAGTATGGGGGTGGCAATGAATAGGATTGGGGATGATGTTGATGGGCGGACTGGCTCTTTAATGAACAGTTTAATTCCGTCTGCTAGGGGTTGGAGGAGTCCGAATGGACCTACTACGTTGGGACCTTTTCGGCCTTGCATGTAGCTTAGAATTTTTCGTTCTACTAGGGTTAGGAAGGCTACAGCAATTAGAATTGGGATGGCATAGGAGAGGGCTATGATGAGGTTAATTAGGATAGGGTATTTGGTCATTGGGAGTAAAGCTAGGGAGAGGATTTGAACCTCTGAGTTAAAGGACTTAAGCCTTTTGCATTTTCCGAGCTCTGCCACGCTAGCTGGTCCTTTTCTAGGACGTGGTTGTGGTGTGATAGCCTTTCGTAATTTAGTTGGTTTCATTACTTAAGGCGGAGGCTTGCCTGTAGTATTGGCCCCACTTTTCCTATCCTTTCGTACTGGGAAGAGTTCATCATAGATAGAAACCGACCTGGATTGCTCCGGTCTGAACTCAGATCACGTAGGACTTTAATCGTTGAACAAACGAACCCTTAGTAGCGGCTGCACCACTAGGATGTCCTGATCCAACATCGAGGTCGTAAACCTCCCCGTCGATACGGACTCTCGAGGGAGATTGCGCTGTTATCCCTGGGGTAGCTTGGTCCATTGATCAATTGTATTGGATCTGGGTACTATTAGCACGTTGAGAGGTTGCTCTTAGTCTGGAGGTGTGGTCCAAGTTTTGGAGGTTCTGTTTTGCTCCAAGGTCGCCCCAACCGAAAAATGCAGACCAGGCCCCTTTATATGCGTGAACCCGATGGGTGTTAATGTGTTGAGGGGTGGTTGCTGATTTTGAAGTTCCACAGGGTCTTCTCGTCTTATGTTGTTATCCCTGCTTTTGCACAGGGAGATCAATTTCACCGATCGCCTGTAAGAGACAGTTAAGACCTCGTTTAGCCATTCATACAGGTCTCGATTTACGAGACAATTGATTGCGCTACCTTTGCACGGTTAGGATACCGCGGCCGTTGAACACTAGGTCACTGGGCAGGCATCACCTTCAATACTTGTTTGTGGTTTGCTGAAGGCTATGTTTTTGGTAAACAGTCGGGCCTTGACGTGTTTGCCTAGTTCCTTTTACAGGTTTTAATCTTTCTTAATGGACGCTCCTCTGTCGGGTTAACAATATACCTGATACTCTGCTTGTTTGATTAGTTGTATCTTGGTGTTTTGTTAATAATGTATAGATGTAAGCTTGCGTCGTAGAGGGAGGACCCTGGTTACTCATTCTAGCATTAATTCTCCTATTTTAATATAGGTTAGCCTGTTAATGATGAGGGAATCATAAAGTTTATATATTTTTATGGTGAAGAGCTTTGACGCACTCTTTGTTGATGGCTGCTTTAAAGCCCACAGGAATGTTTGGTTCAAATTTATTTATCCGCTCGTAGAGATTGTATTCTTTTTTAAAGGAGCTGTACCTCCTTTAAATAGCCCTTAATTCGCTTCATTAGGGTTCTATGGGTTTTCCTTGGAGAAGAATTAAGAGTGAACTAAGATTCGTTTCACAGGCAACCAGCTATCACCCAGCTCGATTGGCTTTTCACCTCTACTAGCAAGTCATCCCACTCTTTTGCAACAGAGACGGGTTCGCTCAATAATAGCTGCTCGCAAGTAGCTCGCTTGGGTTTCGGGGTGGCAAACTAAAATTCATTTTGCTTGGTTTTTCTTGCTAGACCATGATGCAAAAGGTACAAGGGTTGATCTTTGCTGTTTATAGCTTTTCTTATTCATTATTATTTCATCTTTCCCTTACGGTACGTGATCTCTATCGCTCCAATGGGTGTCTTTTCTATCGCCTATACTAAGACTAGTAAATGTTTTAGTTAGGTGTGTCAGTAGTAGCTTTGTTATTCCAGGTCAATGCAATTGGGCTAGAATTTGGCATCAAGACGATCTGATGTTAGCAGATATCTTTCAGGTGTAAGCTGAATGCTTTTATTGAAGCTACGTCTTGGTGTTCTAAGTGCACCTTCCGGTACACTTACCTTGTTACGACTTACCTCCTCTTTAGCTGAGTAGCTTATTAGTGTATTAGAGTTTGATTGCTTTTGAGGAGGGTGACGGGCGGTATGTACGTGCCCCAGAGCCGGCTTAAAGAGGGCTTGATTATCTCACTTTACTGCTAAATCCGCCTTCCAGAGGCTGTTTCATGCCTCTTTCCGTATGTTCTAATCTAGAAAATGTAGCCCATTGCTTCCATCCCATAGGCTATACCTTGACCTGTCTTATTAGTGGGTTAGGACTATTGCGCTCACTGTTGAGCCTTCAGTGGAGGTGAGCTGGCGACGGCGGTATATAGGCTGAATTATGGCAAGGAATGGTCAGGTATATCGTGGATCATCGATTATAGAACAGGCTCCTCTAGGTGGTTTTGGGACACCGCCAAGTCCTTAGAGTTTTAAGCGTTTGTGCTCGTAGTTCTCGGGCGGACACTCAAGTAGGGCTGGAGTGTCAAGATTTAGGGCCAGGCATAGTGGGGTATCTAATCCCAGTTTGGGCCCTGGCTTTCGTGGATTTCAATTAATCGTTAGTCTAAGATCTTCTTTGGTAGGTGGCCTTATGGGCATCTTGGGCTTATTACAGCTCAGTTGCGTTTTAATCTTAGTTACTTTGATAGCATGTTACCACCCTTTACGCCGTCAGTAATGTTGATTTGGGCCTCTTGTATAACCGCGGTGGCTGGCACAAGATTTACCGTCCCTAAATTGCTATGACTAAGTCAAGTTTACACTCATTGCTTAATATTAATTACTGCTGAGAACCCGTGGGGGTGTGGCAAGTGCAAGGCGTCTTGGGCTACGAATGTGGTGAGCCTGATACCCGCTCCTATCGACTTGGTTTAAAGGGTGCCTAGGGCATCTACACTGGAACGCGGATACTTGCATGTATATATCTAGCAAAAACCAACAGTAAGGTTAGGACTAAGTCTTTTGTCCATGGGTGTTTGTGACAGCCGTCTTAACATCTTCAGTGTTATGCTTTGTTTTAAGCTACATGGAC